TTCGAATTCAGTGCTCTCCGAACCGTGCGGGAAGGTTTCCCATCACACGGCTCACCAACTTGATTTTCTGCGGAAACCGTATGTCCAAACAGGCCTGGAAAAAGAGGTACGGTCTCGCTTTCCTTTGCCACTCAAGTGTACGGCATCTGCCGTGCTTAGGCCCCTTCTTCCCTTCCCTAATGAAGGAGTCCCCCGCCCGCCTTAGTAGTCTCAAATAGAGCGTGCAGGCTTGCCCTTTTTTTTGTAGTAGGTGATTCACTACCGAAGCGAAGAAAAGGCTGGATCAAGAAAAGGGCGTACTACGAGCCCTCTGCCCCACGCATCTAACCATCTCGCGTGGTTCACCGGTTCCACCGACTAGACCAAAAGAGTGATTCAGTCGATACAGAGGTGCGCTTGAAGTGGGGGGTGTGCTGTCCCTATTGGGCTGGGCCCTTCCCCATAAGGCCCCACCGTCTGGGCATAAGCGCCCTCTTGCTACCCATATGCGAGGCGCCGTCTTAGCCTTCCCTGACTAGGATCGCTCCCACACCTGTAGCGTTCGTGATCGGCCTCCTCAACTGTGTATCGATCGAAAGGCAGGGCGGCACAGCCCCCAAGGGAGTGGTTACGTCCAGTATGTCCTCCCTTATTCCCGACATGCTATGGTGCCCGTGGTGGGTAGGAGCGGGTCGAGTCCGTATCGCCGCGGAGCAACAGCCGCGTCCGGATCTGATCTATCTACTCGGCAAATCATCCGGTGACTTCACGGTCGCCAAAGAAGCCCCAAGAAGCATCAAACATTTCCGATGAAACCCATGGAGCAATTCTTAGATAGCAAGCACTAGCTCCCGGTGCGACTTCATAAAATGCAATCACAGATAATAATGAAGAGAATGAAACGCACGTAATAGTCATTATAGCGCTTCCTTCTGATCCTAGAAAACGTCCGAAAAAACCTGCTACGGAACTACCGAGCAAGGGCAAAAAGACTATAAGTAAATACATAATTTCGAGTGTGATCAAACAACCAAAAATCAGACAATGACAGAGCGGCGAGTGAACTAGGTTTTAGTCGATCGTGATAGGTCTGTCGTCCTCCGAAGCAAATAGCATTTCCTATTGATTTGTCCCCTGGACTGGACTTATTCTGATTCTGAATTATCCGTCGTTACGTTGTTCCCAAGGACTAGCAGAATCGAAATAGCGAAATTCTTGGGTCATCTCAATGGGTTCAGAAACCACACGTTTCTCTGGATCATCATAGCGTACTTCTACATATCCACTCAGAGGAAGGTCTTTTCGTAATGGATGACCCTCGAAACCATAATCTGTTGATATACGACGTAGATCCGGATGATTGATGGAAGAAACACCAAACATATCCCAAACTTCTCGCTCCCACCGGCCGGCTGATGGAAATAGACTGACTACCGGAGATATTCGTGTTACTTCGTCTGCACTGGTTTGTACACGAATGCGTGAATTATACCGAGTACTCAGTAAATTATAGACCACTTCAAATCTTCGTTTTCGAGAAGGATAATCAACTCCGCAAATATCGATCAAAACTTGAAACCTTGTATAGGTATGCAATTTAAGAAAGCACAACAATTGAAATGGGTAGTCCGTATTGGTATCAGATCTATTCCCATGTTTCGATCTTTCCATTTTTTTTACCCATTTCTTGGGTAAAGTCTCCCAACTATATTTTAAAATGGATTGGTTATCCATAAAGATAAGGAAAGCTTTCTTGTAGTTCCGCTTTTTGCTCAAAAATGAAGAAAGACTTGTCGGAAATCACCGGTTGGTCCAACCAAGAAAGGCACGGGAATTTTGGGCGTAAAAGTTGCTTAGGCAGTTCCTTCTCCACCCATCAAACCAGAAAAGCGGGAGTGTTATTCCCAGTAATGCTCCTCTAAAAAGCTCTTTAACGAGCTTTTGGCCTTGCTGTACGTACGCAAGGGCCCCGAGGCAAGCCCACGAATCTCGGACTCAGATAAAAAATCTACGTCCAAATTCAAGGCCATTTTCTCGGCCAAATCATGAAAATGGGCCTCCCGTTCCAAGCAAGTCGAGGGAAGGTAGTGATGAGTGTTACCTGGCAAATCGATAAGACCATAGTCTGTTAATGACCAAGGAACCTTTACGGTCTACTCTCTTATCTACGACAAGCCTGCATCAATCATCAGTTACCACAGCTGCTATTCGACATTGTTGACCATTCGAAGAGCCCAACCCAAGCGTGAAGAAGCAGCAGTTCTTTGATCCCATTTTGCCCTTGGGGCCAAAGAGATTACAAAGTTCATGATTAGATGAAATTCAACCAATTCTTTGTCTCGCGAATGCTAGAATGCCTCAACTAGAACTCATTGCACTGCTAATCTACACTCCTATGGGGGGACAAAAAAGAAAATACCTCGTTGTTTGCATGGGAGGGATCTCCACTTCTAGATATTAGCCAAGGAGCAGGACCAGCAACTAGGGTTGTTCACAGAGCAGCCGTCTTTCCCTCTCAAGC